GCAAAAATATCGGTATTAAATCCGAAACTCCCGGCGGATCGCCAGTGACCCAGGGAAACGAAAGAATCGGTTACATTTTTCATATGATCTCCTTTTATAGATAGACTCAAAAATCGAACATAATTTTTTGTTGTATTACTTACTATTGAGAAATCGAAAATCGATGCAAAATCTATTCAATTTCACAATGTATTTTATTTAGATTCCCAATAAGACTTATTCTAATAGGATTAGGTACCGGATTTTCGTGTAAATTGCGCAATACCTCGTTTGTTGCATCATTTCCTAAAAAACTTTCGTTGGACTAATAAGGGGAAGGAAGAAAGGGAGTCGGTAACACGAATTCCTCATGCTCAAATGAACCCTTCCCCCGAGTTTCTCAACGAATAAGTAATTGTAGGAGCGACTTTTTGGTATAATGCGAAAAGGCAAGCGGGCAAGCGCCAAGTCCAAAGAAATCAAAAAATACGCATTTTTTTCGGATTAAGATTAAACAAAAGGATTCGCAAATAAAAGAGCTAAGGCTACAACCAATCCATAAATCGTTAACGCTTCCATAAAAGCCAAACTAAGCAATAAAGTACCTCGTATTTTACCCTCGGCTTCTGGCTGTCTCGCAATACCTTCTACAGCTTGACCTGCAGCAGTACCTTGACCAACTCCCGGGCCAATAGAAGCAAGCCCTACAGCCAATCCAGCAGCAATAACGGACGCGGCAGAAATCAGTGGATTCATGATAAGTTCCTCGCACAAAAAAAAGAAATGGTTAGTGATACAATCAACGAAAAAATTATGACTTAATTATTCCATCGACTAAGATTCAGCCAGTCGAAGTCAGTAAGAACTCCGAATTGAAATAAAAAAATTCCATCAGATTAGCCGAAAAGCTTTCTTCTTTTTAGTTCCTATTTGTTGAGTCTTTCCTGAATCTCTACAACTTGAGTTTATCATTTCCTTCTCTCTACCCATTCTTTTAATTCTTCGACCCTTTCTTGATTTTCTTTGGTTATTCATTCAATTCATAATCATAAAGAAACGAAAAAAACATAAAAAAAGACTTCTATTCATATGCCCATCTAAATTTTAAAAGAGCTTAATATTAGTTCATATAGAACTAGTTAATATCTAATATACATGTCTTTCTTCCATAACGTAAACTCAGTATTCTGCCTCCAATTCAAAGAAAGATTCGCGAATCCATTTGAATTGAAACATCTACAAGAGGGGACTTCTAGTGATTCGCATACTTAGTTCGGCCTTACTATACTAACCAACTAACTCCCCCTCGAATCGGCCTTTTCTCTTACTATAGAACATACTTGTATGTTCCCTAAGTCGATTATCTTGAAACATATATTGAATTGATCCAAGAAAAAAGACTCTTTCGAAAATTAATTAATGATGACCCTCCATAGACTCGCCTATATAAGCTGCGGCTAAAGTTGCAAAAATAAGAGCCTGAATACCACTTGTAAATAATCCAAGAAACATGACTGGTATAGGAACTACTAAAGGTACTAAAGAAACAAGAACAACAACGACTAATTCATCGGCTAATATATTTCCGAAAAGTCGAAAACTAAGGGATAGAGGTTTTGTGAAATCTTCTAAGATGTTAATGGGTAAAAGAATTGGAGTTGGTTGAATGTATTTACTAAAATAACCCAATCCTTTTTTGGTAAGACCTGCATAGAAATATGCCACTGACGTGAGTAAAGCTAAAGCGACAGTCGTATTTATATCATTCGTAGGTGCGGCTAATTCCCCATGAGGTAACTGTATTATTTTCCAAGGTAAAAGAGCCCCCGACCAATTCGAAACAAAAATAAATAGAAACATAGTCCCGATAAAGGGAACCCAAGGACGATATTCTTCGCCAATCTGAGTTTTGCTCACGTCTCGAATGAATTCAAGGACATATTCAAAGAAATTCTGACCGTCAGTCGGAATGGTTTGTGGATTCCGAACAGCTATCGCGGCTGAGCTTAATAAGATAGCAATTACAACCCAAGAAGTAATAAGTACTTGGCCGTGGACTTGAAAACCGCCTATTTGCCAATAGAAATGTTGGCCGACTTCCACCCCGGATATATCATATAATCCCCTTAGTGTATTGATTGAACATGATAGAAGATTCATAGTGTCCTCTGACAGAAATATAACCTTTTTAAAAAAATATTATTTTGATTCAACCATTGCTTTTTCAACTTGTCTACTTCAAATCATATATAATACCAACAAATCACATTATATCCCCAGTTATTTTTATATCTTTTTTTATATTGCAGGAATCCTAACCTTACTCTATTACTATTAATTTGAATTCAATTAATTATAGAGTTCACTTAAAGTCATTTTTGTATTATGAATCAAGGATTTCTTAGATTTCGTATATAGCTAGAACGACCTTCACAAATTGCGAATACTAATTTGGTGAGAATTAATCGGATTGAAGCTATAGCGTCATCGTTCGCCGGAATCGAAATATCTGCAAGATCGGGGTCACAATTTGTATCGATTAAACAAATCGTTGGAATGCCCAAAGTAATACATTCTCGAAGGGCTGTATATTCTTCTTGCTGATCAACGATGATTACAACATCCGGTAACCCTGTCATATATTTAATCCCACCCAGATATGTTTGCAAACGAGATAATTGTCTTTTCAACATGGCTGCATCTCTCTTCGGAAGACAGGCCAGTCGTCCCGCCTTTTGTTCCATTCTCAAATCTCTAAACTTATGAAGTCGCGTTTCTGTGGTGGACCAATTCGTTAACATACCCCCAAGCCATTTTTTATTAACATAATGACACCGAGCCCTTATTGCAGCCCGTGCTACTGAATCAGCTGCTTTAGTTTTTGTCCCAACAATTAAAAATTGCTTTCCTTTACTTGCTGCATCAAAAACCAAATCACAAGCTTCTGATAAAAAACGAGCAGTTCGAGTAAGATTTGTAATATGAATACCCTTACGCTTTGCAGAAATATAAGGTGACATTCTAGGATTCCATTTCCTAGTACCATGGCCAAAATGAACTCCCGCTTGCATCATCTCTTCCAAATTTATGTTCCAATATCTTCTTGTCATTTCTCCTCACACTTTATCTTTTTTTTTTTTTTTAGATGAGGTATCCCGAAAAAAAAAATAATTGTTCCGACGGAACCTTCTCTTCGACGCCGAATTGGCTATTGATACACAACCCAAATCATTAATTCCTTTCTATTCTTTATTGTCTTTTATTTTTAATATCCTTATTGTCTTTTATCTTTAATAAAAAAAAAGGGGAAAATGCCCGTAAGAAATCCGGAACAGATAAATAGAAAGAATCCGTTCTTAAATTACCTAAACGAAACTAGGGTTTTGCTGTATCATTGATAGTTTTTAAAACACAAGAATTCAATATTAAAGAATTCTCTGTAGTAAAACAAAATATCGTTTATTTCCCCCTCGAATAAATTCTTCTTTTTGTTTTTCAAAGGAATGCTCTTATGTTGGCTTGAAGGGTGGACTAACCCTTTGAATCCAGTACCAACGGGTATCTTTCCTCCCAGAACCACGTTTTCTTTTAGGCCTTTCAACCAATCGATACGGCCCCGGAGAGCTGCTTTTGCTAAAACTCGAGCAGTTTCTTGAAAACTTGCTTCGGATATAAAACTGTGAGTATTCAAAGAAGCTCTCGTTATTCCCACTAAGACAGCTCGGTAAGAGATCACTTCTTCCAAAGCGCGCCCTGTTCGTTCCGCCCGCAATAATCCAATTAGTTCGCCTGGTAAAAAAACATTAGACATTCCATCTTCTGAAACCAAGACTTTTGATGTTATTTGATGTACAATAATTTCTAAATGTCTATTATGGATCTGCACTCCTTGGGATCGATAAACCTTTTGGATCTTATTAACTAAAGAGATACGACTTTGTACTATAGTTAGCTCGGCGCCAACCACGAATCCCCAAGGAAGTCCAAGAATTCCAGTTATACGTTCATTCCAAGCATCAATCCTCCTTTCTAGATTCATTGATATTGACTCAAGCGAACGAACTTCTAAGACTTGTTCCACCTTTGGAAGGCCTTGCGTTATATCACCAGACCTCGATTTTTCATATATAAATGTAACTAATGTATCTCCTTCATAAATGATTTCCCCATAATGGCCGTGAACAGTTGCTCCTGGGGTGGCCAAATAGGGCTTAGCTGCTCTTATTACTACAGAGTCAACTTGAACAATTAGAACTTGACCCGCCTTTAAGCGCGGCCCGTTTTTGGCTAGACATACATTTTCACAAAGAAATTGTCCAAGACCCATTCTTGCGGAAGTCTCTTCATAATAGTTGTGATGAAGACAATACCAATTCAATTTGAACGAATTCAAAACAATGTTACTTACTGGGTCGGGATTATAAATCTTCCTATTGTCATCGATGAAATAATATTTCATTACCCAAAAAGTTTGTTTTAAATTGTCAAGTTGCAAATAGTTAGTTACCAAGATCTTATCTTGAGTTATTAAACGGTAAAATGAATAAAAATTTGCGATTTGAAGGGATGTTCCAAAAGGGCCCGACGAATTCTTAATTGGAATTATAGGATCGAGTTCTTTGTAATATTTTAGACCTTTGAATGGACCCATTCGAAAACAATTGGCTGATGACAAAATGATAAAAGATTGGAATTCCTTCGTTCTATTCAACAACGTACGAACAGTTTCATTATTTTGGCTAAAAGGTTGTTGAAGTCTTGCTTTTGAATAAATGTAAATCGAATAAAATGGATTCATACGATCTGATTCATTATCGGAAAGCAATCCTGAACCGGATGGATCATTCCTTTTTCCGGCATACGAAATTGTGGATTTCACTAAATCGATTCTTAGGAAATCTCGCATCATATCATTTGTCTTTACTTCAACAAAGGAAGCACGCGACTCTTCAATAGAAGAACTTTTTTTGTCGTGGTCCCAATTCAATACTAAACAAGTCCGAACTAATTGAATACTTGTG